GAACTTATGTCAGAGGTGATTAGTTTCCTTACGTGGCGGCGGGGTCGTCACGAGCAATAAGCGTCGACAACATCTTTCTCCTACACACTGGGCAGTCCTTTAAAAGATGAATGGGATGGAGCTGCTTTATGTATTGGAGCAGAGGTGGCAGTTCAGACAGCTGCAGGAGCAGGACCAGCAACTAGGGTTGTTCACAGAGCAGCCGTCTTTCCCTCTCAAGCGGAGAAGACTGGTGACATGTCCGATCCGGTAGGGATGGTTCTTCTCGACAGATTAAGCTACTTACTAGAGTTCGGGTATTGAACAAGCGGGTGGCAACTTGCCCGATAAGAAAAGTAGCCCGGCCCGAGTGAAAAAGTGCTTTTTTTAGTAGCTTTGGAGTTATAGTTGTAGCTAGGAGTTGCTAGCAGCTATGAGTTCCGAGTTGACGAGATCAAAAACAAATCTGTCCCTTTGTGGGACTGGTGACACCTGTACCACACTCTATGGCACACACCCCAAGTTGTAGTAGACGAAGATGGTCACCTAGGATAGGCAGACAAACCTGAACCTTATAAAGCTTAGGTAGGCTCAAGCCACTTCCACTTTACCTAAAGTGTGATGTGAATACAATTCTTGAAATAGGCTGAGGCTTCAGTCGACCATTAGCCAGGAGTGATCTCTTTTCGAACATAGGGGCATGCCTCTTTCAGCCCTGTGTCAGCTTAGCAACGCAAATAGACAGGAAAGAGGCCGGGAGCGGAGCTACCTCTACGAATAAGGGAAAGTCCTACTCGCTTTGACTATTCCTACGAGCTTTAGTAGTTTAAACCTGATCTCTAAAAACAGAGGGGAAGCCAGAAAAAGAAAAAGTTCCGACTATCTATGACTGGCCCGATGACTACGACTATAGGGATTCTTCTCAGTCTGTCTTTGTTTCCAGCAAAAGAAAGCTATGAAAGAAAGCTCAGCTTAGGCAAAAGCAACTCTCTTACCTGACTCATATCCTTGAAACTCAACCCTTTTTCGCCTTAGGAGCAGAGCAGCTCCATTTCAAAGGTTAGGCGCGATAGCCACTCGGCAAGAAGGAGATGAGCCATATGTGGACCAGATGGAGGGAAGGGGCTACCCCTATTAAGCAAAGAGGTACGATCTTTATCGATTATCCAATCACTTTCCTTGGTCCAACGGGAGGGAGTTTGAAAGATCCCATAGCATCAGGGAAAGCGGTTACCACAAACGAGAGACCAGGAGCAAAATGCCACTCTACTAGACGGAGAGGAGAGGGCCCAGCTTCACTGATTGAGGTTAGGGTTCGGGGGGGACGAGTCAGAGGCAGTCCCAAGAGCGAAAGTCACTGATAGCCGCATTGAGTGGGTCTTCGGGAGAACATGAGTATCACCGGTGTAGTGCAGCTCGAGGATAAGCCTTCGCGTCCCCAAAGCTGTTTGGATTGTCTTATCTGTCTTCAACAACCGATCAAGCAATAAAGGAAGTGTTAGCCTATTGTCGGGGACTAGTTCCCTTCAGCTGACAGCTCTGACAGACTGCTTTAATAAATAAGGAAGGCTATTTAGCTACTTTCTCTGAGGCTTGCCTTTGTGCTGACAGTCTAATATCGTTCGCTAGTTGAGCTATTCTTAGTGAACATCTCACTATCTCTCTTGTTACTGGCAAAAAAGAAGCTAAAAGCAGGGACGAAGTAGCTCGACCAAAGGGAGAGGGAATACGAGCTCTACTTCATACCGTCACTCGGATTAGCAGGAGAGTGACTTCATTCCACATCTCCTTCTTCAGGAATAGAGCGTCAGCTTCTTAGTAGCTACAGGCTCTTGTTACCATTAATTCCCAATCAAAGAGCTGAAAGAAGAACTAATCTCATCATGTAAATCAGGAATGTCTCAATCCTTCTGCTTATCAGTCGAGTTACTCGGATTAAGCGTCAAGTAGTCAATTCCAGATTGAGTCGGTCTGACGATTTCCGGTCATTTTCCTTCCTTTTTAGGGATTTTTCCGGTTGGTAAAGCACGCGAACAAGCATATTAATCGTTCGATAGTGAGCTACTAATTATAGCATCCCTTGCTATTGATTGAGAATCTTGCTGACGAAGCTAAGCCGAGTTTAGCAGCTCCAACACATTGCATTTCCGGATGGCAACTCTGCTGTTAACTCTTCTGACTTTGTTGGCTGCGTCTGACTGCGAACTTCTACTAAACTAACCCGATAATCCTTTGTTATTTCTTTCGGACTCTTTTGGGAAAGCTTTCTTTCTTTTTCGTTTTCTTTCTTCCGGTCTGCATTTTGATATAGGGTATGAATTCCATTATCCCATTGATTCTTATGAAAATAGACGACTTGTATTCATGGTAGTTAGCATTATTAGGTATCTGTTCTGTCTCATCCGTCTCATATTAGAATGAGCCTAGCATCACAGGTTAGAAAACAAGGAAGTAAAGAAGGACATGGTATATGGACGAATATTATGGTCTTAATCTCTTTGGGACAGTACACCTTCGGTTTCCTTCTGAGACATATTCCTATGCCGTGGGGTGATCGGTTTGGAACAATTTCTATCCCTTGGGTGTCCCTCTGGTCGAGCGACTACGTTCCTAAGGCAACTAGCTTTGTAATCTTCCTTGCTTTTAAAGAGTTAAGAGCGGTGCATTAGCGACATTTTATAAGGAGGGATCATGCCATAGTTGGTAGCCCGGGTAGTGAACGATAGATAGTCCGGATTGCTAATAGCGAAAAGGGAAAGATCAGGATGACTTCATTGAATATAATAAAATCCTTATTTCATATTATACTATTTCTTGTTAAGGATTAGAAGTGGAAGCATCTCAATTCGAAATCTATCTTCTGTCTCCTACTAAAACCCTGTTGTTAAATCTAGCTAGCATCAGAGGAATTACCAAAGCAAAGATAACACAGAGTGAACCAGGCATAAAAGAGACCGAGATAATGACGGTACGGTCACATCCAAATAATCGAATATTATGGTCTTCATCTGTAAGCTTGAGATATCAGGTAAGACTACCGTCAACTTCCTGATAATTATGCTGTTGAGGAGGCTTTTCTAATGATCTTTTGATTTCCTTATTTTGCTAGCTTCCGCCGTTCATAACCTAACACCAACGTCACAGTCGAGATAGGGAAGCTAAGTCAGATAGAAAGGAAGTAGCTGTTATACTTTATCGTCTATTTTTGGTATTTAGCTTCCTGCTTATCCTTAGAATCGGGATTCTGACTTATGAGAATGGGATCAATTGTGAGGATTTGCTTGGCATTATCCTCTATTGTCAAATCTACTATGACTCTCGAACTCGAACTTGTTGAATGTTTCTGGACTTGGCTGATGGCTGACTTCGAACTCTATTAACGGAACGCTCTTCTTTGTTGGCTTCGTACTTTTCTGACTTTGTTGTCAGCGTCTGACTGCGAACTCCCTGTTGTAAAATCTAGCTAGCCTCTTATTCCGTATTTCTTCGTTGTTCTAAATCTAGGTTCCGTCTTATCCTAAAATGGGAACAACTCTATTAACCGAACTTCTTCCTTTTTCTATCATACTAAAATCTAGCTTCTGGCTCATACGTCGAATGAAGCTTCTGTCTTAGCTGATATTAACATCCCGGTTAAGATTTGATGGTACGAATGCTTTGAGCTGACGAGGGATTTATCCCGCATCGTATTAAGCTAGCATCTCATACTCCAACTGACTGATAAGACTGAACTACCCTCGAACTCCTAACAGCCTAATTCTAAATGCCGTTATCTGGAACTGGAACTTTTTGAAGAATATGAATTAGCTCAATTTTGAAAGATGTTCTGACTTTTGGGAAGTAAAGAAGTTGTTGGAATTTCTCTGTAGGGTATTCCTTCTGCTTCTTCTTCTTTCTCTCCAACGGGCTCACTACATCCTGATAAATACGGCAGAAGGCTTTAATTCTTATTACCCTAAAGACTATCAACTTAGGGTATGGGATTAACTCTTTTCCTTTGGAACGGGTCTACGAGTTATCTACTTCTCGAAGACTGGCATTAGGCCCCTACTGATGATAGGATTGATTCGAAGCAAAGGAAATGGTCCCTTCTCCGCTACGGGAGATGCTAGAAGAAGATAAGCCCTTGGGGGCTAGTACTTACTATTACACAGGCTAGCAGACAACCTGAAAGCTATTCCCTTGCAACAACCAAAAAGCAGGAAGCCTTCCTTCCAACAAGGGTAGGGTTTAGAAGCTTACTTGTTAGAGTAATCCGAGGTATGATGTTTGGAAGTCTTTACTAATAGGCTTGAGTTCGCTAGCTCGGGCGGGATGACTAATCCCTCCCTTCCCTAGACGGTCTACTAATTATAGCATCCCGAGCCTAGCAAGGGTAGCTACCTAGTGCTAGCAAAGAGTTAGGAGTCTAGCTCTTCTGAGTGCTCTGCCGCGGGCTTAGTGCTGACAGGCTGGCTTCCCTTCGATAGGCCTTCTTGGCAACCTTTCCCAAGGCTTCCTCAGCTACTTCCTTCCAACTGAACTACCCGTCAGCTAACTCTTCCTTCAGGTCCTATCTGCTATCTTCTTCCGAAATCTATTCAGAAATAGCGTGCAACACAGGCGTCACAGTTCTTCGTTGCCTTTACAGGGTACGTTGAAAAAGGTTGTTTTATCACCTTATCAATCCTAATAATAAGGCATCTAATTAATATCTTATAAATAGTAGTAGAGAAATATATATGGATGATGCTGACTATCTTTGTTCATGATCCGAAAACTAAGGCATCAAAGTCAAAGAACGGAATCCTGCCTAATCCTAATGACGATAAGGGGCAGCCCGAAGATGCCAAAGAAGCTAGCCACTATCATCGTATAATAAGGCAGAAGCTAAACTCTTTGGCCGCATGAAGAGCGGAGCTGCACTTTTGTGACTAGCTGAAAGTAATCATCGATAACGCCTTACACGCCCACCTTCCCCGCCACTGTTTAGTCTTCTTCGTTTTCCTTTCTCCTTCGGGTAGGGTTCAGGGCATCTGAACGTAACGCTTCCTATAGTACTCTCTCTTTGACTTTCAGTCTAGTGCTTTTGTATTAGAATGAAATGAAGCATATATAGCGTCAGATGTTATGAAAGTAGGGCTTTCTACGAAAGATAAAGCGAAGAAGTATGTGAAATCGAAGCGCATTGGAATCATCGATCATATAGCTTGTGTGCCGCGAGTGATCAGTCTGCGCAAAGGCAGAATAGCGCATTGGCTTGTCTTGCCTCTCTCTTCCCGGGACTCCTAGGGCTCTTTCAATTGGCCTTGTCTCGCTTAACTCGTCGAGTAGTGATTATCCCGGAATGAAGATCTGCTCGATCAGTATCGCGAAAAATCCGTAAAATGATTAGCTCCTAGTCTCTGCTTCGATCATTGGTGCTATCATCGTATATATAGAATAGATCACTCCTGCAGGACCTCTTTCTATAAATTTGTGAAGGTAGAAAAGAAAGGGATGGATCTTCTTCCTAGCAAAGCAAAGGAAATGTTACCTAATTCATTAGAAGAAAAAAGATTCTCATAGGAAGTGAGCTGATAGCCTTCTTAGCTGCCATACCTTTTCCTCCTCTCACGTTGCTCGATAAACTAAGTGAATACGGGGCTGGGTCCATTCCGTTCAGGAGTGCTTCCGAGATCTTTTTTTTCAAAAACTTCCCCTATCGATAGTATGCTGCCGGTGAGGACAGTGGCGGAGAATATGGAATCTTTTCTTCAGTCATTTTTTAAAGAATGCATGTTGTATTATTCCCTAAGACATAACGTCCAAGCATCATTAAGATTAAATTAAGGTGGCCTGAGGATTGGTTCCTGGTGATACACTGATCCATCCACAACACGAAGTGAACCAATTCCAATGACCCTAAGATCACGATCAACCACCCTCCCCACCACGCAGCCCCCCATGGTATGGTAGTGCCAGATGGTGCTTACCGTCCGACGGCGAAAATCACCTCGCCATGTTCACGGACTATTGCGTGGCCCCCATTTGGTCACGGTAAACGACCCCAATAGCAGATTGCCTCGAACCAGTGTATGCTGCTGATGAAGCAAGGAGAATTCTTTCTACGCTTGCATACACAGCAACTCAACTATTGGGTGCTCCGGCATACCTTAGAAGATCAGCTGCGCTGTGTCTTTTCCCTGTGCTATAGTGGACTCCCCCATTTTTTGTACCAATTGCATGATCTAAACTAAACCCTTTATTTTATAGGGATCAACCCCTGCTTCGAGCAAGCCATCTCGAACCGCCGATTGCCAAGTCTTCAGCTCTGGCCTACACACAATTTCCCTCTCAACCCAGTCATATCATATGACTCGTTCACAACCTTGCGGTCTCAAGGTAAACCAGACCTTTTGAAGAAATCATCATCAGCTCGGCTAGAAAAACCGGCATTTATCGCACTGCTGCCACCAAGAACGCGTCCTCGAGCATTTGGGACGCCATCTTCTGAAGTGAAAGCTTGGGCAGGGGAGTCATAGGTGTTGGCATTGCATTCATGAGTTGAGTGTGGTCAAGAAACCTTTTTGGGTCAAGATTGGGGTTCCCACCTCGTTCAAGCACGAGTACGCGAAACATATGCGACCAAGGTAGGAGGCTGGTGAAGGGAAGGCAATCAATATCAATATAGGCTTCAATCTTTCAGAGTTGGTTGTCGGTCCGGTGCATCGAGAGTGGTAAAGTGTTCAATTAACCTAACCGGGAGAAGCTAGAATCAGCAGCTATAGAATCTTCCTTACCTTCTGACTTGACTGGTGTGGAGGCCTTATAGTAAGTAGGTCGGAGGTCGGTTCTCGTTAATATATTTCGGAGGAGGATTCCACGATCCTCCTAAAATCGCTAAAAATCGACCTTATCTTCTTATTACATAGAAAATTAAAAAAGAAAGAGGAGGGAAGGGTGATTAAGTTGAGAACCAGAGGCGTATGCTTAACACATCAAAGTCGTACTTCTTCTTTAGCTACTGTTTCAGTACGCCGGATCGTAAGTATGTGCGTAGTTAGTGAAGAGGCAGAGAGAGAATTTTAAATTGCGTAAGAGATCATCGATTAGATTTCTTCCTTGTCGACCCAAGGGGCGGTAACTAGAAGGGAGGATTCCTTAAACCTCTTTGTATAGAAGTAGCTCTTTTTGTTTGCCAGAATGGCTTGTTAGCAGAAAATCCTTTCTCCTCTCAGCTCTTGGAAGCTCCCTCCGTCGGCAAAGAAGGTTTAATCGGAATGGGGAGGCGGAGGCAGGTAAATAAACCTCTCTTTAATTTAAGCAGCAAAACAAGAGTTGCGGTGGGCGAAGGTATCAAGCCATTTGAGATAGTTTCATCGGCCTTTGGTACCTAGAGAATTTCAATCAAAATTCCCACGGTTCTACTTTCGTGTGGTTTTTGTGTCTCTTCTTATATTAGAATTTGAAATGTCATCTTTCTAATGAAAATGAAATTACATTTAAACGGTATAATATTATTCTGGCTTCTATTGATTGGCAGAAATTTATAATGTACATCAAAGTCTCTCTATGTGTTTTACGGCTGGTATTGCAAGCCAAAGGTCTTTATCTATCTATACAAAATACTTATTTTATGGAGAAGTGGTTGGTAAGCGCCTTCCCCCACTTCGAGGAGACCGTCCATTCCTGAAGTGGTGGGGATTGTCTTCCAGACATAGATAGAGGAAGGGGCTCGACCCCCACCCAGCTCGAAGAAGTAGCTCTTTCTAGTTATCGTAGGAGAGACCGCAAAAAGTAGGGATTAGTTGGAACAGCTCTAGCTGCCACGGCTTGAATTTGAGTGGATGTCCAAATTGAGGAGTCATTCCCGCTGCTAGGAGATGGCAAATGCGCCTGCCCAGTCTCATCTCGAAGACAGAGACCTGTTTTGGAAAGGAACCCCTACCCGCTCCAGTCCCTCATCCCATCTCCGAAGAAAGGGCCAATACCAGCAAGAACTGGACTGCCTAGCTGATAGGTTAGCTCGCTCCATCCGGTATCGGATATCTGTCTCAGCTATAGGAGATAGCATCGGTGAGGAGGGGGCGGATACTGCAAGGATTCTGAAGACGAAGAAGCTTGCATGTCTATCGGAGAGATTAGTTTGACCTGCTATTGGAGGCCGGTCGTAAAGCTTGTTCGCCGGCAACGGCAGCTCGTGGGTTTGTGTTAAACGATGGAGGCCCGTGTAAACTTAGGTCTAACGATCTTCCTGGTCCTTCGGGTTGAGGAAGCTATCCTATTCAAGCAGAACTAGCGCTTAAGGAAAACGTGTAGAAGCAGGCAAGTTGATTCCCAGGAGAGGCAACTCAATAGGAGCTGCTATCGAATCCGAAATTGGCTTTGCTGCTTGAAAGCTTTACTTTCCTTTTTTCTTTTTTATGCATTTCTTTATGGGCTTTAGGAAAAGGAGAAGGTGTATAACGCGTAACGGGCCGAAGCGCCATTTAAGGAAGAAAGAAAAGGATGGAGACTCTTCAAACTAGCGTAGCATACAGGATTGGGTGAGATCAAAGACCTAGAAGTGGACTCTATCTTTCATAAGACTTTCCTAAAGCGCTATCGGGCTAGGAGGGGCGGTTATTCTGATGAGTTAACCTAGTTCATTAGTTCTAGCTATCCTCGGCTGTAGCGACCGCTAGGGAACGAGCAGAGTTGGAGAAGGTAGAAGTTGCAGAGCATCTGGTTAGGACAGAGTGGGGATCTTAGAATGTCCCAAGATCACCTAAGGGAAAGCTATTTCTTTAGATACTACTCCGGATATATAGTTAGCTCTTGTGTTTAGAGAAAGATTAGAATACATAGGGAGACTTCGTCAACCTAGGGGAACGTTGATGGGAGGTTAAATTTAAATAGGCATCTATCCACCCGAAGGCAAAAGGAAGGCTATGCACACTAAGCCAAAGTGATGGGGAAAGTGGGTGACGGAATTCGCCAGCGGGTTCAAGCAGTCAATTGCAGTCTTAGAGCCAGAAATGAGACTGCCCTTGTAACAGAATGTAGCAATGTACCGACGGGATGAAGTACCAAAGCGGGGTGGAATTCAGAGAAAACCATCCGCTAGCTGAAGTAGCAATGACTTTTTCAGTTGAATTAATTTATCTATATCTCATAACTATGAGGTTAGGATGGAGACAAAGAAGTGAGTCATTCGCTACGCCCCTTTTTTACAGGACCTAAATACCAACTGACCAACAACCGAAATGCCGCAATTCCTCTGATTAAGGAATGGAGTAAGGGGCGACCCTCTCTAAGCTCTAAGCTCTAACCCCTCTGTAACTCTAAAGGCAGGTTAGGACCTGTTATAGCCTGAAATCAGTCAGGCGCAGCTAGCTCCTAAAGTAAAGATAAAACTAACCTCTAAGACTAGACTTAATAGAACCCGTCTTCCCTATCCCTTAGGCTTAGCCCTCTTCTCTAGTCCTTAGCCCTTAGGGTCCTTAGAATATCCCAAGCCTCGGACTTTAGATTCCAGATAAGTTCCGGAGTTTGGTCAGTTTGGTAAGTGAGTTAAGCTAGCAGCGCATCTGCGACATTTCCTATCTCTTATGTTGAAATTGTCGCATATCGGTTGTAATTCCTGCACGATCGAGATAAAGAGAATAGAAAACTTCCCTCCGCTATTGGACTATGAAAATATGCCGAAAATCCTATGTTCTGAGTGACCATGAACACACTGCTTGAGACCCTTCTTTCTTGTGAATGGGTACGAAAGAAAGCTATTCTTCGCATCACTCCTTCCTTGGATTAGTAAACTACTATCGAAAATTCGTGGAGGGTTCTTCAAGGGCCCTGACCGATAGGAATCAAGGATGAGTCTCTACATCTATCTTATATCTGTAAATTTAGGATTCAAAAGGCTTCAGTCAGCTCTTCCGTCTAGTCTATCAGTTTCATCTAGATTTTTTTACATAGAAAGAAATTACTTAAGAGATGATAGATGTGTGCGTCAATGAGTGCAAAGACCAGGTTCTACCACTGCAGGGCTCAATCATGCTAGTTAGGCTATATGCTTAAT